TCTGTTCTGGGGTTTACATATACTCATATGTTTTGTTATAATTGAAATTGAGAAATCTTTTTTAATTGAAAAATCAATACTGATTAGTTCTGCTTCCATTTTTATGTTGTCATTAGGAAAACACAATTTGAAATTCAAATCCCAGAATCGTTCATGAATTCCAAGTAAGGAGTCAATGGTTCAAATTTCTCGTCTGAAAAATACACATTTTTTTCTCAATAGAAAAACGAGAGAATGTTTTTAGCATTGTGTATTTTCAGATACTATACAATCAAAGGGATGGATCAAATCCAATCAAAAGGGGTATTTCTTTTTTTTTAGTAAATAAAAGGATTAAGGAAAACAGAAGTCAAAATGCAAGTACAATAATAATTCCGTAATCCGGAAAAAATTGCACCTATTTTCTATCATTTTGGCGGCATGGCCGAGCGGTAAGGCGGGGGACTGCAAATCCTTTTTCCCCAGTTCAAATCCGGGTGTCGCCTGAATCCTGAATCACCAAAAAACTCGAAATCATAATCGATTTATTGGATGGATTTCTCAATAGTGTTCGGTAGAACCCATTTTTGACTCTGCGACATTAATTCCACTATTATTACTGAGGAATAATTCCTTCGTATTTATAGAGATTAGGGGACATAATGCACATGGATATAGTAAGTCTCGCTTGGGCTGCTTTAATGGTAGTCTTTACATTTTCCCTTTCACTCGTAGTGTGGGGAAGAAGTGGGCTTTAGAAGTACTACTAATTGAGTTCAGGAATCAAACCCGCTTGTTTTATAGATCGTTCTGCAACGCACTTTGGACTATTTAAAATCAAAACTCTGAATTTGGAATCCCATTGGATTCCAATGGAGTAATCTATGATAGGAATCATACTCTTTCAATCCAAGAGATATTTCTCCCGTCTTTGTACTTCGAAAAGAAAGGGATTCAGATGATTGGAAATTTATTCCAACCTAAAATTCTTCCGAAATTTTCTATTTCAATCAATGGGAATGGGGCTCTTACTATCTTTATAGACGGATACTAAGGAAGTTTTTCTTTTTTTATTTATTTCCCTCTTGACTCTTCAAAAAAGAAGTCGTTTTGTTAAGCGTATACACACTTTCTATAAGAAATGATATCGAGATCGTGGTTGTTTAAGGAGAGACTGGTCAATAATAAGATCTTGCCTCGGGCGGGTTACATATCGGGCATTTACCCTTTGGTTTCTATTCGAATTTTAGAAAGGCGGTTTAGGCTTTATCACCTTATTTCATATGGCGTTAAAAATAGGCGAGGTTTCCCCTTACTTATTAGTAAAAGGAAAGGAATTAGAATCCTAAAATAAGAATTATTTTAGATTGAGCGGAACAAATAGATGTAGCAAATTGGGTCTTATGTCAATTCCATAAAATATATGGAATATATTGATATGGAAATGGAATTAATATACACATATAGGAAGAGAATATTGTAGATTGATATATAGAAACTTAAGCGTTTATCTTTATTCTAGATTACAGCTTTATAGACTAAGAGATAGATAGTATGGTAGAAAAATGAATTTTTCTACCATACTATCTATCTCTTAGATAATTTCCGATTCTAGTGCGCTCATTTCATTTAAGTTAAGACGTGAAATTGGACCCCTTTCATTTTACTTCGTAAATTTTTGATAAGAACTTGGAAGGAAAGTTTGATTCAAATTCATTTGAAAATTCAATCGAATTAATCATTTTGACTGACTGTTTTTACGTAAATGATAAGTAGAAAGGCGGTAGGAACTAGAATGAATAGTGCAGTAGCAATAAATGCAAGAATATTTACTTCCATAATCTCATCGGTTTTTTACTTCGCAATAACTCGGGATTTAATCCCCTAGAGATGATAAATCTTTCGTCTATCGTCTGTAAATTCAATGGATGAATTACCTCTCGATGATCTTGAACCGAATCACTATCATGAATAACAATATCTGATCTATCAAATCAACCCGTCGTCAAGACTTGAATAGTATAACATAGGAAGTTCTTTTATCCATACCGAATCAAAATTTTGATTCCTAACTCAATTACTCCGAAATGATATTTATCATCCGTTTCCTTGTTTTTTCTATAACCCACCTTTGCGTCTTCCTTGGAGAATCTTCTGATGAAGGATCATCAGATTGCCTTTCCACTTCAATTAATTACATAGTTCCGAACCTAACAAACAAAAAAAGCGAGATGGAAAAATAGGAAAAAAAAAAAGAAATCAAGACTCCTTTTTGCTTTGGGAATGCAAGTATACCCCTTGACATTCTTTACTAGTTCATAGAAAGGGAAAAATGGATTTTTGTATTTATTGGATCCGTCGGGACTGGCGGGGCTCGAACCCGCAGCTTCCGCCTTGACAGGGCGGTGCTCTAACCGATTGAACTACAATCCCAGGGAAATAAGGGATCTGGCAGAAATTTGGATTCTTTTTTATCTTCGTATGGGGTCTTTCTAAAGGACAAGGGATTTTCTACTATCTC